TATATCATTAGTCCACTCAAATCAAACTTAAATAATCCATCCCCATTATTTAAATCATCATAATTTCTTTTTTATATTTTTATTTAAGTAAAATTCTAACCCTATATGCTAATAGTATTTGATTTTTAAACTTAATTAATTTAATTTTATTATTTTAATTTAAAAAAACATAATTTATCCCCATTATTTGAATTATCACAAAAATATCTAAATTTAATCTTATTTATCTTAATAAAATTTCATTTTAAATTGGTTCTTAGTTTTTAACTATTTAAATTTACTTTATCATAATTTAATTTTGAACAACCCTTAACTTAATATAATTAAGTATATTCCTTTTTAATTATTTATTAATTAATAAATAATTATTATTTAATTAAATATAATATATTTATAAATATGTTATATAATATTATTTTATTAATAATTAATATTTATATCTTAATTTTATTGATTTTTTTTTTTAAGGGGAGATTCATAGGTTCTTATTAATTATATCGTTTATTTTATAAATTTCATAAAATTAAAACGATTCATATACTACATTAATATTAAAAATAATATTTTATTTAAATATTATATATTTATAAATAATTAATAATTTATTAGTTTTTTCTAACTAATTTATTCATTATCTTATTATATATAAAATATTTAATAATTTATAATATATATTAAATATTTATAATAATGCAAGAGATAACCCGTTAAAAGATTATACTTTAAATCCCTTTAAAACCCCATCTGTCGGAATTTGACTTTGAGCTACACTTTTTAAAAAATACAAATACTTAAAATAATTAATTTAATACTTTCCCAACAAATTTTATTTTAAAATGTAAAAAATAAAACCTTCTTAGTAAACATTTGAAAAACCGGCCCTATTTTTGCTCCAACTGAAGATTCCTGACAAACTTTTTTTTAAAAATGTGAAAAAATGAGCAAATTTTACCCATCTGGATTGAAGACGAAATGCCTGAAAAAAAGGACTATTTTGATAGAATTGATCATGCACATCGTGCTTTCGTTGCACTTAATAGAATTAAACTATCCCCTAAAATTCCAAAAATTTTTATTCATCATAAACTAAAATACAAAAAGATAAGCTAATTCAAGCTCTTAGGTTCATACCCTAATAAAGAAAGTTCAATCTTTCTCTTTTTAATAACCAATTTTTTTAAAATTTTATTTCTATGCTCTCTAATTTTAGGATCTTTAATTTCTATTTCTGCTCAATCCTGATTTAGTATATGAGTAGGATTAGAAATTAACCTCTTATCTATCATTCCCCTGATAAGTCACTCTAATACTCCTAGATCAGCAGAAGCTTCCATCAAATATTTATTAATTCAAGCTTTAGCTTCACTCATCCTTCTATTCAGAATTATTCTAATAATAATTAAAAATAACTTTGTTATCCCCAAAGCATCTATTATAATTATTTTATTGATTAATTCTGCCCTTTTAATCAAACTTGGAACCGCCCCATTCCATTTATGATTCCCTGAAGTTCTAGAAGGTCTCAATTGAAAAAATTGCCTCCTTATACTTACCTGACAAAAAATTGCTCCAATAATATTAATCATAAACAATCAACCATCCCCAATTTTTTTTATTTTAATTATTATTCTTTCTCTCATTATTAGAACCATTTTAGGATTTAATCAAACTAGATTACGAAAAATTATAGCCTATTCTTCAATTAATCATATAAGATGAATACTCGCCTCAATTATAATCAGACAATCTATATGATTAACCTATTTTTTGATTTATAGAATTTTAAATATTATCATTATCTACTCATTCTCTCATTCTTATTCTTATAATATAAAACAATTAATCAATACCTCTTTAAATAACAACCTAATTAAAATTAGCTTTATAATTAATTTTTTATCTATAGCAGGATTACCCCCATTTATTGGATTTTTACCTAAATGACTACTAATTAACTTGCTAAGAATCATAAAACTCAACTCTTTAGCCTTAATCCTAATCCTATTTACTCTAATTTTCATATTTATTTATATTCGAATTATAATTTACTCTCTAATTATAAAATTAACAAAATCCAAATTTATAAATAATCCTCTTAATTTCTCATTAAACTACACCCTTAATTATCTTTCAATTCCATCAATTTTGTTTTCTACTCTTACCTTTAACTCCTTTTGAGGATTTAGGTTAAGCAAACTCTCAACCTTCAAAGTTGAAGATGGACCTGAGGTTCTGACCTCGAAGCTAGTGGTGTAAACACCCCCTCTAAATTTGCAATTTAGAATCATTTTTGAATACAAAGCCTAGTAAAAGAATCAATTCGTTCATAAATTTACAATTTATTGCCTATACCTCAGCCATTTTACCGAACAAATGATTATTTTCTACAAATCACAAAGACATTGGTACTCTCTATTTTCTATTTGGTGCTTGATCTGGAATATTAGGAACATCTCTCAGATTACTAGTACGCACAGAACTTAGAACTTCTGGCTCTTTAATTGGTAATGATCAAACCTACAATGTGGTCGTTACAACTCACGCTTTCATTATAATCTTCTTTATAGTTATACCTATTATAATTGGGGGATTTGGTAATTGACTAGTGCCCTTGATACTGGGAGCTCCAGATATAGCCTTTCCTCGTATGAACAACATAAGATTTTGAATTCTTCCCCCATCATTATCACTACTATTAATAAGCAGAATCACCGAAAGAGGGGCAGGTACGGGCTGAACTGTTTACCCCCCCCTTTCTTCTAATCTCGCCCATGGAGGATCTTCAGTAGATCTAGCAATTTTTAGACTTCATTTAGCAGGAATTTCTTCAATTTTAGGAGCTATTAATTTTATTACTACAGTAATTAATATACGCCCTACAAATATAACATTTGATCAGATACCTTTATTCGTCTGAGCTGTATCAATCACTGCTGTCTTATTATTACTATCCCTACCAGTTTTAGCAGGAGCAATCACAATACTATTAACAGATCGTAATTTAAACACATCTTTCTTTGATCCTGCAGGTGGTGGAGATCCAATTCTTTACCAGCATTTATTTTGATTTTTTGGTCATCCAGAAGTTTATATTTTAATTTTACCTGGGTTTGGATTAATCTCTCATATTGTTAGACAAGAAAGAGGAAAAAAAGAAACCTTTGGAACCCTTGGAATAATCTATGCCATAGTAGCTATTGGATTATTAGGATTTGTTGTATGAGCTCATCATATATTCACAATTGGAATAGATGTAGATACACGAGCTTATTTTACTTCAGCTACTATAATTATTGCTATCCCTACTGGAATTAAAATTTTCAGATGACTAGCAACTTTACATGGAGCTCAGTTTACCTATTCACCTTCGTTATTATGGGCTTTAGGATTTATTTTCTTATTCACAGTAGGAGGTCTAACTGGAGTAGTCTTAGCCAATTCCTCAATTGACATTATTCTTCACGATACATACTACGTTGTTGCTCACTTCCACTATGTTCTTTCAATAGGAGCTGTCTTTGCTATTATAGCAGGAATCATCCACTGATTTCCCCTGTTTACAGGCCTCACACTTAACAACAAACTCTTAAAACCTCAATTTATCATTATATTTAGAGGAGTTAATATTACATTCTTCCCCCAACATTTTCTAGGACTAAGAGGCATACCCCGTCGTTACTCTGACTATCCAGATGCCTACTTATTATGGAACAAAATCTCTTCAATCGGATCAATTATCTCTCTTATTGGTGTGATTTTATTCATTCTTATTATTTGAGAAAGATTTTTTATTAACCGCAAAACTATCTTTCCTTTAAACTCTCCCTCTTCAATTGAATGATTTCAACAATCCCCACCAACAGAACATAGATACTCAGAACTCCCTATATTAACAAATTTCTAATATGGCAGAATAGTGCATTGAATTTAAGCTTCACTTATAAAGTTTTACTTTTATTAGAAATAGCCACATGAGAATCTATCTTACTCCAAGACAGATCTTCCCCTCTAATAGAACAACTTTCATTTTTTCATGATCATACCCTTTTAATTTTATTAATAATCATAATTCTTGTTGGTCAATTTATATTAAACCTATTTTCCAATAATTTATCTCACCGATTCCTTTTAGAAGGTCAAATTATTGAAATAATTTGAACCATTTTGCCAGCAGTTGTACTTGCTTTCGTTGCACTTCCTTCTCTTCGTCTTATTTACATTCTAGATGAAGTAAAAAACTCCCTAATTTCAATCAAAACAACAGGACATCAATGATATTGATCTTATGAATATTCTGATTTTATTAATATTGAATTTGATTCCTATATAACCCCTTCAAAAAGATCACCCCCCTTCTCTTTTCGTCTTTTAGAAACAGATAATCATCTAATTATTCCATACAAAACCCCTATTCGACTAATTGTATCAGCAGCAGATGTTATTCACTCATGAACAATCCCTTCACTAGGAGTTAAAATTGATGCTTCACCAGGACGTCTTAATCAAACCGGGTTTAATTGCAACCGACCTGGTCTATTTTATGGTCAATGCTCTGAGATTTGTGGTACAAATCATAGATTTATACCTATTGTCCTAGAAAGAGTCTCTTTTAACCTTTTTTCTAAATGACTCAAGTCAAACTAAATCATTAGATGGCTGAAAGCAAGCTCTGGTCTCTTAAACCATCTAATAGTAATCTAGCACTTACTTCTAATGAAAAATTTAGTTAATTCATAACATCAATTTGTCAAATTGAAATAAACTAATATTAATTTTTAATTCCTCAAATATCCCCCCTTAGATGACTTATTCTAATAACAAACTTTATTTTTGTTTTATTTTTATTTAATAATTTAAATTATTTTATTCTAACCTATAATAAAAATACTTCAAATCTTAATAAAACCCTTACTTCTACTAGTTGAAAATGATAATAAACCTTTTTTCTTCCTTTGATCCCTCTTCTAAATGAAACATATCTGTTAACTGAACCAGAGCTTATATAGGCCTAATAATTCTGCCTGCAACATTTTGAGTAATCCCATCACGATTTAACTTATTGTGAACAAAAATCTCCCTTACACTTCATAACGAATTTAAAATTTTGATTGGAGAAAAAACAAAAGGAAGAACTATTATATTCGCTAGATTATTTAACCTAATTTTATTTAGTAATTTTATTGGACTATTCCCTTATATCTTCACTAGATCTAGACATTTAACAATAACTCTATCTCTTGCTCTTCCACTATGATTATCATTTATACTTTTTGGATGAATCAATAATACTATTCACATATTTGCTCACTTGGTGCCACAAGGTACTCCTCCTATTCTAATACCATTTATAGTACTAATTGAGTCAATTAGTAATATTATCCGACCTGGGACTTTAGCAATCCGCCTTTCAGCTAACATAATTGCTGGACACTTACTTTTAACTTTACTAGGAAATTCTGGACCCCTCCTAAACTTTTACTTACTTAATCTTTTATTTATAATTCAACTCTTACTTCTAACTTTAGAAATAGCTGTTTCCATTATTCAATCTTATGTATTTACTGTTCTCTCAACCCTTTACTCCAGAGAAGTAAACTATGAATTCCCATAAAAATCATCCTTTTCATCTAGTAGACCTAAGACCTTGACCAATTACAAGGGCTCTCAGAGCCCTTGTATTAATAAGTGGATTAATTAGATGGTTTCATCTATTCAATCCTAATTTACTTCTTACAAGAATAATCTTGATACTTTTATCTACTTATCAATGATGACGAGACATTATTCGAGAGAGAACCCTTCAAGGCCATCATACTTTCTTGGTAGGTATTGGTCTTCGATGAGGAATAATTCTATTCATCACCTCTGAAATCTTTTTCTTTTTATCCTTTTTTTGAAGATTCTTTCACATAAGACTTTCCCCTACTGTTGATATTGGTCTTTGTTGACCTCCCAAAGGAATTGAGACTTTCAACCCATTACAAATTCCTTTACTCAATACCCTAATTCTTATCACCTCAGGCCTATCTGTTACATGAGCTCATCATAATCTAATAGAAAACAATTTTAAAGCAACAATACGAAGACTTATCATTACAGTAATTTTAGGTATATACTTTACTATTCTTCAAGCTTACGAATATCAAGAAGCATCTTTTTCCATTTCAGATTCAGCTTACGGAGCTACATTTTATGTAGCTACAGGATTTCATGGAATTCATGTAATTGTAGGAACAATCTTTCTTACAATTTGTCTAACACGAATAATAAATAACCACTTATCATCTTATCACCATTTCGGATTTGAAGCTGCCGCCTGATATTGACATTTTGTAGACATCGTATGACTATTTCTCTATATTTCAATTTACTGATGAAGAAGATACTTATATAATATAATAATTATATTTAACTTCCAATTAAAAAATCTAAATTTAGTATAAGTAATAAATATAATCACATTATTAATTCTTTTTATTTTTATAATTTGTTCATGCCTAATTATAATTGTTAATTTAATCTCTAATAAAACATCCCAAGACCGAGAAAAGTTTTCCCCATTTGAATGCGGATTCGACCCCAAGACCTCCGCTCGTCTACCATTCTCTTTACACTTTTTTTTAATTGGAGTTATCTTTCTTATTTTTGATATTGAAATTGTTTTACTTCTCCCATTTATTATTTCGTTTAAAATTACTAATATCTTTTCCTATTTCACTCTATCTATTATATTCTTATTTATTCTCATTATTGGACTTTATCATGAATGAAATCAAAATGCTTTAACCTGAGTAAATTAGGATAATAGTTAATTTTAACATTTAAGTTGCATTTAAAAAATATTGAAATATCAATTTATCTTATAATAAGAAGCAAAATTTGCATTTAGTTTCGACCTAAAAATATGATCAAAGATCCTTATTTAATTGAAACCAAAAAGAGGTAAATCACTGTTAATGATAAAATTGAGTCCCACTCCAATTAAAGAAATATACCCACTTAAGCTTCTAACTTAAAAATAAGCGATCAACGTTTGTATTTCTATTTATATAGTTTAATAAAAATATAACATTTTCAACGTTAAGTTAATTAATTTTTGTAAATACTTAAAAACAAAAGTTACCTTAATATCTTCAATATTAAATTCTTTATAAACTATTTAAATACATATAAATAACAAAAATTACCCATACAGCAATTAAAATAAAAAAAAATTTCAAATTATTATAAAATAAAAATTGTAAACTTTTAGACCTATTTATCAATAAAAAGTAAACTTTTTGAGAACCTAAATATTCTCCTCATCCTTGATCAACCCTTCTAAAATACTTATCTCCAACCTCCATAGGGTAATAACTTAAGCTATGAGTTCTCAAATAAGGTATACATCATATTGAAGATAAAAATAAAACCATTCTAGTTTCTTTAAACAATCTGAACTTGTACTTTCCTCTTCTCGAAATCAACCATCCTACTCTTATACCTAATAAAATAAATCCTATCACTATTAATTTTATTACTCAAGATAAAATAATAACATATGGAGAATAAACACTCACTCATAATAGAACAGCCCCTATAAAAATCACTAAAAAAATCAATCCACTTATACCTTGAACTATTTTAACCCCCTCCATCCTTGAATTATAAAGACAAAAATAAAAATTCTTTAATATTAAATAATAAATTAAACGAGCCCTATAACATACAGTTAACCCAATAGAAATATAAAACATCAAGTAAATAAAAATATTTATGTAACTTATTGCCATAAATTCCATAATTAAATCTTTTGAGTAAAATCCAGATAAAAATGGTAATCCTGCTAATGCCAGATTACTAATAGTGAAAAACAAGCAAGTTAATGGTAAACCTACATCCACACCTCCCATTAACCGAATATCTTGACAATTCAACAAACTATGAATTATACTACCAGCACACATGAAAAGTAAAGCTTTAAACAAAGCATGAACAAGTAAATGAAAAAAAGCTAACTTATAATCCCCTAACGCTAAAACCCTTACTATTAACCCCAACTGTCTTAAAGTAGACAAAGCAATAATTTTTTTTAAGTCAAATTCAAAATTAGCTCCCAACCCTGATATAAATATCGTTATTCTTGAAATAAATAATAAGAAAAAAAGTAAAGTCCTATCAAAACAAAAATTGAACCGAATTAACAAATAAACTCCTGCAGTTACTAAAGTTGAAGAATGGACTAAAGACGAAACTGGCGTAGGAGCTGCTATAGCAGCAGGTAATCATGCAGAAAAAGGAATCTGTGCCCTTTTTGTAATTCTCGCTAAAACAACTAATCAAGAAATAATATATATATATAAATCCCCCTTCATTTCATCTAAATAAAATATAAAATTCCAACTTCCATAATTTATCATCCAAGCAATACAAATTAATAAAGCCACATCTCCAACACGATTAGATAAAATTGTCAATATCCCTGCATTAAAAGATTTAATATTTTGATAATAAATAACTAAACAATAAGAAATTAATCCTAATCCATCCCATCCTAGTAAAATTCTAATTATATTAGGACTAAGAACTATCAATATTATAGAAACTACAAATATTACCACCAACAAAATGAAACGCTTAAGATTTTTATCTCCTCTTATATACTCTTCTCTATAAAAAATTACTATAGAAGAAATAAATAGAACAAATCTTATGAAAATTAAAGATATTCAATCTAATAAAAAAATCATAACAATTTTAGAAGAGTTAATAGATAGAAACTCAACCTCAACAAATACTTGTACATCCCTTAAAATAAATCTCAAACCCATTATAAATAATATTGACCCACATCATAAAAATAAAAAAAAATAAATCAAACAAATCCTAATTATTTAAAATATTTCTACATCCCTGACACCACAAATCAATATTTTATTTAAACTATTTAAATTAATTTCACAAACACACTAAATCTCCCTTCAAAATTAAAAAATTTAGAGGAATCCAATGCAAAAATAATAAATAATACTCTCGAACCTTAACTAACCTTAAACCATAAATACCAGAATAAAACTGCCCATGTTGACTAAATGCAAATAAATAAATAGAGTACGAAGCTCCAAAAAAAGAAAGAAGCATTAATAAACCCATATTAATTTCTCTTAGAGCTAAAACTCTATTAATCAATATAATCTCTCCTATCAAATTAAAAGAAGGTGGAGCTGATATATTAGAAGAGATCAACAAGAATCATCATAATCTAAGAGAAGGAATTAAATTAATTAACCCTTTGTTAAGATAAAGACTTCGCCTCGTTAAACGCTCATAATTTAAATTAACTAGACAAAAAAGACCTGAAGAACACAATCCATGAGCCACCATCATCCCTAAAGAACCTGTAAAACCCCAAAAATTCATAGTAACAATTCCACTTAACACCAACCTCATATGAACCACAGATGAATAAGCAATTAATGACTTTATATCACTTTGACGCAAACAAATATAAGAAACAATAATCCCCCCCATCAACCTAATTCTTATCAATAATAAAAATCCTTCAATAATATTAAAATATTTCAATAAACGTAAAACCCCATACCCCCCAAGTTTCAATATAATCCCTGCTAACATCATAGACCCTGCTACTGGAGCTTCAACATGTGCTTTAGGAAGCCATAAATGAACAAAAAATATAGGCATTTTAATCAAGAAAACCAAATTCATACAAACAAATAAAAAACAATCTTGATAAAATCTAAAAATCATACAAAAATCCAAGCTACCATTTTCTAAATAAAAATAAAAAATAACTACCATCATAGGCAAAGAGGCCATCATAGTATAAAATAGTAAATAAATACCAGCTTGTAAACGCTCTGGCTGATTCCCCCAACCCAAAATCAAAATCAAAACAGGAATCAATCTAATTTCAAAAAATAAGTAAAAAATAAATATATTTAAACTTAAAAAAGTCAAACATAGAGAAAATAACATCATAACTACAATGAATATAAAAAATTCTTTAAAATTATTTAAATTAAAAATTCTCCCTCTAGCTATTAATATAAGTCTACAAATTCAAAACCTTAAAAAAACTAATCTTCTAGATATTAAATCAACCCCTAAACAATAGGATAATCTTTCAAAAGAAAAATCTAAAACATAATTCAATAAAATACTCAATCTTAAAAAAAAAAGTAACCATTGAATTAATCAATGAAACCCCAAAAAACACAAAAACCCCAAAACTAACAAACTTAACCCAACCCCTATCATAAAACCCTCAAATTTTGAAAATTATCATTCCCGCAAGTTCGTATTAAAAACACTAAAACTCTTAATCCCACCACTCCCTCACACACTCTAAACACTAAAAAAATAACTGAAAAAAAATACTCCCCTCTACACCTTAAGCAAAAAAATATAAATAAATAAACAACTAAAACTAAAAACTCTAAGTTCAATAATATCAATAATAAATGTTTACTTTTTAATCCAAAAGACATCACACCCCCTAAAAACATTCAACCCAACACTATTATAATTAGTTTTAATAATTTAAATAAAATATTGGTCTTGTAAACCAAAAATAAGACTTCTTTTAAAACTTCAGAAAAATAAAATACATCTTTAATCCCCAAAATTAATATTTTACTTAAACTATTTTCTGATATATTATTTATAATAAGTTTAAGAATTTCCCTTACAATATTACTTTTAATTCTCAACCATCCCCTCTCGATAGGAATAATTCTATTAATTCAGACCATTTTAATCTCCTCAATTACAAGAAAAATAAATATTAATTTTTGATTTTCATATATATTAATTTTAACTCTAATTAGAGGAATACTTGTACTTTTTATTTATATAACAAGCATCGCTTCTAACAAAAAATTTAAATTTAATTGAAAAACTACAATTATAGTATTAATACCCCCTTTCTTAAGACATTTTTCAAATATTAACTATTTCATTACTTATAAAACTCAATTATTTTCACAATATAATTTTAATCCTTCTTTAAATTGGATTTTAAATAAACTACTAAATTTACCTACCAACTTAATCCTAATATTTATATTTATTTACTTATTCTTAACCCTAATTGCATCAGTAAAAATCACCAAATTCTCAATAGGACCTTTACGTACTTATAATAAATAATGAAGATACCCTTACGAAAAATCTCTCCAGTAAATAAAATCATCAATAACTCTCTGATTGACTTACCCACTCCCTCTAACATCACTTCTCTATGAAATTTCGGTTCACTTCTAGGCCTATGCTTATTAATCCAAATTGTCACTGGAATCTTACTATCTATACATTATTGTCCAAATATCAACCTAGCTTTCAATAGAATTATTCATATCTGTCAAGACATTAACTTAGGCTGGCTCATTCGAACCTTACACGCAAATGGTGCATCTTTTTTCTTTATTTGTTTATACCTACATATTGGACGAGGAATTTATTTTAACTCTTACAACTTAATTTTAACATGAACAGCAGGAGTAACTATCTTCTTACTTACAATAGCAACAGCCTTCCTAGGTTATGTTCTCCCCTGAGGACAAATATCTTTTTGAGGAGCCACAGTTATTACTAATCTCCTTTCAGCCATTCCGTACTTAGGAAATTCTATTGTATTATGAATTTGAGGGGGATTTGCAGTTGATAATGCAACTCTTGCCCGATTCTTTTCTCTTCATTTTCTATTCCCCTTCATTATTAGAGCTCTTATTATAATTCATCTATTGTTTCTTCACCAAACAGGTTCTAATAACCCCTTAGGAACTAATAGAAATTTAGACAAAATCTCATTCCACCCTTATTTTTCATTCAAAGATTTAATAGGATTTATTCTAATATTTTTAATCCTTATTTCCATTAATTTTCTTAATCCTTATCTCCTTGGAGACCCTGACAACTTTACTCCCGCAAATCCTCTAGTCACACCAATCCATATTCAACCAGAATGATACTTCTTATTTGCATATGCAATCCTGCGATCCATCCCCAATAAACTAGGAGGAGTAATTGCTTTATTTATATCAATTATAATCTTATTTTTTATTCCTTTTATAAATAAAAAAAACTTTCTTAGAAATCAATTTTATCCTCTTAATAAAACCCTATTTTGAACTTTAACTATTACTGTTATTCTTTTAACTTGAATCGGAGCTCGCCCTGTAGAAACCCCCTATATTTTAACAGGCCAAATCTTAACTATTTTCTACTTTATAACTTTTCTTATCAACCCCATCCTATTTTTCCTTTGAGACAAGCTAATTAAATAACTAATGAACTTGAATAAGTATATATTTTGAAAATATAAAAAAAGAATAAAATTTCTATTAGTTTTACTAAAATTAATTAACTACCAAAAAAAGGACACAAATCCTTTAAAACTTAAAAATAAAATTAAATAATTTAATGTTAATGGTAAAATAACTTTCCAAGCCATATCCATTAATTTATCATACCGAAGTCGAGGAACTACCCCACGAACTCAAATTCATAAAAAAGAAATTAATCTTAACTTAACATAAAACATTATTCCAATTAAACCCCCTATAAAAAAAGAAACTCTCATTATCCTCATGAACAAAATACTAGAATATTCTGCCAAAAAAATAAAAGCAAATCCTCCTCTTCTATATTCAACATTAAAACCAGAAACCAACTCAGATTCCCCTTCTGCCAAATCAAAAGGAGTTCGATTCGTCTCTGCCAACCTTGAAATAATTCAACAACAAAACAAAGGAAAATTAATTAAAATAAACCATACATATATTTGATAATTTTCAAAATCTAACAAGTTAAACCCTAAAACTAAATAAATAAATACTAAAAAAATCAAAGATAATCTAACCTCATAAGAAATAGTCTGAGCAACCCCTCGAAGTCCCCCTACTAAAGAATAAATAGAATTTGAAGACCACCCAGCTAATATAATACAATAAACCCTTAACCTAGATACACAAAAAAAAAATAAAATAAAATAATTAAATCTCAATAAAACTGTCAAATAAGGTATTCCAAATCAAAATATAAAAGAAATTATTAACCTAAAAATAGGAATTATATAATAAACATTTAAATTTGATATTAAAGGAAAAGTTTGCTCTTTAGAGAATAGTTTAATAGCATCCCCAAAAGGTTGAACTAATCCTGTAAACCCAACCTTATTAGGACCCTTACGTAATTGAATATATCCTAATACTTTGCGTTCTAACAATGTTAAAAAAGCTACCCCAACTAAAACTCTAATTAACAAAACCAAAACCCCAACCAATAATAAAATTCATTCTTTTAAAATTATTATTGCTTGTAAAAATACATTTAAAGATTCTAAATCAATCGCACTATTCTGCCAAAACAATATATTAACTCAATTTATAATAAAATTTACTAATTCTTGGTCCTTTCGTACTAAAAAATCCCACTCATCAAAAGATAGAAACCAACCTGGCTCAAACCGGTTTAAACTCAGATCATGTAAAATTTAAAAAGTCGAACAGACTTAATATTTTAATCCCTCCACCAAAATTTAATTTTAATCCAACATCGAGGTCGCAAACTCTTTTTTCGATTTGAACTCTCAAAAAAAATTACGCTGTTATCCCCAAGGTAATTTTATCTTATAATCTTTTAAAAGGATCAACTATCCATCAATTAATGTAAAAAAAAAATAAAAGTTAATTAAATTTTTCAATCACCCCAATCAAATAAAACCTCAAAATTAAAATACTTAACCTAATCCAAATAATCTTATTAAACTCTATGGGGTCTTCTCGTCTTTTTGGATTATTTAAGCTTTTTAACTCAAAAATAAAATTTTATATTAAAACTGAGACAGCTATTTTCTCATCAAATCCTTCATTCCAGCTTTTATTTAAAAAACTAATGATTATGCTACCTTTGCACAGTCAAATTACTGCGGCCATTAAATTTAATCATTGGGCAGACACGACTTTAAATTTAATACTAAAAGACATGTTTTTAATAAACAGGTGGAAAATCCATTTGCCTAGTTCCTTAGTTTTCATTTAACTATATTTAACTATTTTAATTAATATATACTAATTTTATCATTAAAACCTAATTTAAAATATTAAAAATAACTTTTTAATAAAAAATTAAAATACAAAAAAAAATATTTGATTTAAGATAGTTAATAATAACATACTATTAAAAATAAAAAATTCTAATCCTATTTAATATCCCCATTTCTCCTAATTCTTAAATTTTAATTAAAAGATTATCCCTTTAATTATTTAAAATAAAAAATATTATTATTATTAAACATACTAATATTTATTTAAACTTGAATTAAATTCATTTCTAAAAAAACTAGATATAATAAAAAACGCCTAACATTTCATTTCTAATAAATTATTTAAAATATTTATTCTACAATAAAAATTTTAATTTAATAGCTCTTTTTATTTCGAGAAAAAAAAATTCTTTTTTCAATTAATAAACCCTGATACACAAGGTACAATAAATTAAATTTTCTTATTATTAATTACTAAGCTCCTTTCACAATACTTTAAACTATAATAAATTAACCTATTTCTATTAATTAATAATAAAAACTAAAATAATTTTCATAAAAAAAATCAATCTTTTATACTAAATAAATTCTTTTTCTCAAATCAAATTAATTCAAATTTTCATTTTAACGTAAATAAAACACTTTCACAAGCTCTGATTTGACTTCTAGACTCATTTTCCAATAAACCTACTTTGTTACGACTTATTTCGTTATAAACGAAAGCGACGGGCGATATGTACATATTTTAGAACTAAAATCATTTACCAAAAATTTCAATAAATTACTCACAAATCCAATTTAAATTAAAATTTTAAATTAAAATCCCAATAATAACTTAAATGTAACCCATTTTAACTTAAATATACACTATACCTTGACCTGATATAAATTAAAATAAAACTCATTAAAAATTCATTCTCTTTAAAAATATTTAACTACAGCGATATACAAATTTAAAATCCAAGTCAAACTCATCGTGGACCATCGATTAAAAAACAGGTTCCTCTGAAAAGATTAAAATACCGCCAAAATCTTTAACTTTAGAAATTTAATTTTTAATAATTTTAATTTTAAAATTACACTTTTTATAATAGGGTATCTAATCCTAGTCTAATATAAAACTTATTAACTCAAAATCTTAAATCAAACTTAAATAAAATTTTAAATTTCACCTTAAAAATTTTATTACAAATAAAAATATCTCAATCTTATTAAATTAGACAAAACTAATATATATAATTTGTTTAACCGCTACTGCTGGCACAAATTTAGTTTATATTTACTAAATTCCTAAATCTAAAATTACTTAATATTTAAAAATAAATGCTGTCATAAATCTATTTAAAAAAATTTCACATACATTTAAATCATACAACTAGCTTTTAGGCTGTAATCAAACCTTGAATTTTACCCCATAAAATTTTAACCCTTATATCATTAGTCCACTCAAATCAAACTTAAATAATCCATCCCCATTATTTAAATCATCATAAAAATCNNAATTTTTAMCYMWWWGMAWYNNTTAACYNCTATATCATTAGTCCACTCAAATCAAACTTAAATAATCCATCCCCATTATTTAAATCATCATAAAGATCCTAATTTTTAACTATATGCAACAATTAACTTCTATATCATTAGTCCACTCAAATCAAACTTAAATAATCCATCCCCATTATTTAAATCATCATAAAGATCCTAATTTTTAACTATATGCAACAATTAACTTCTATATCATTAGTCAACTCAAATCAAAATTAAATAATCCATCCCCATTATTTAAATCATCATAATTTCTTTTTTATATTTTTATTTAAGTAAAATTCTAACATTATATGCAAATAGTATTTGATTTTTAAACTTAATTAATTTAATTTTATTATTTTAATTTAAAAAAAC